ATAAAATAAATAAGGTAGAACGAAAAAAGTGGATTCAACCTAACCGAAACTCGGGTTCAAGCTCCAATTAAATTACTAGTATAGCGAAAAGAGAAATGTGGCTGGAACAACAGTATCCTACAAGATACTTAAAGAAAATACCGTACGGTGATTCTAAATAGAGTTAGAAATCATTGTATTACTTAGTCTTATTCTATTTTTTATTAAAATAAATCTATATTGATTTACTATATTGATTGCAATTGATTGCAACGAAATCTTTCAGGATTTGGTTTTGAGTTAGCAACTTTTATTTATATTTATTTTCTTTTTTTTTTCATTCCTTTCTTCTTCACTTTTGATCGGAAAATAGAAGAGTTGGGTGAATTAAAAAATCAAAGGGGGTTCATGGCCAAGAGTAAAGATGTCCGAGTAACGATTATTTTGGAATGTACCTGTTGTGTTCGAAACGGCGTTAATAAGGAATCAACGGGCATTTCTAGGTATATTACTCAAAAAAATCGACACAATACGCCTAGTCGATTGGAATTGAAGAAATTCTGTCCCTATTGTTACAAACATACAATTCACGGGGAGATAAAGAAATAAATCGAATCAAGTGCTCGTATGTCACCCCTTCCCGAGAATATGAAAATATGACATTAGGTATATAATATATTAAGTATATAATTCGTTATATATATAACGAATATTTTATTTATATATTTATTTATATATTATTATTCTATATTATTCTATTTTATTCTATATTATTATATTATTAATATTATTACATATATTTATTATTCCATTTAGATCTATTTATATACATTTATATAGATTTAAATTTTAATTTATATATATTTAAATATTAAAAATAATAAATAAATAAATAATAATAAAATAAACAAACCAAATCCTATTTATTATATTAATTCTATAATTTGAATTTGATCCGATCAAAATAGGATTTTAGAAATAGAGATAAGGATAGGATTTTTATTAGAAATAAGGAATAAAGAAATCATGGATAAATCCAAGCGACTCTTTCTTAAATCCAAGCGATCTTTTCGTAGGCGTTTGCCCCCGATCCAATCGGGGGATCGAATTGATTATAGAAACATGAGTTTAATTAGTCGATTTATTAGTGAACAAGGAAAAATATTATCTAGGCGAGTAAATAGATTGACCTTAAAACAACAACGATTAATTACTATTGCTATAAAACAAGCTCGCATTTTATCTTCGTTACCCTTTCTTAATAATGAGAAACAATTTGAAAGAAGCGAGTCGACCGCTAGAACTACTGCTCTTAGAACCAGAAAAAAATAGGCTTACCCTTCAATTGACTCAAAATTATCAAACGTAGGCTGATGCTTTATTCAAAAAATCTAATAATTAAAATTGTCGTGTCGTAAGAAAAAATAAAAGAATCGAATCCGGTTGGGGAAGAAAAAGAAATCTTTTTTTTGTTATTGAGCGTCTTCGCTCATCTTGTTTTGATGACCTTATCAGATCAGAATTTTTTTTATCATATTAATTTCTACTCTACCTTCCCCGAGTTCATTCTCGAGGGAACCCCATTTCATTTAAAGCATTTCGGTGGATTCCTTCCGATCTCCTTATTTTATAATCTCATTGGAAATCATATAAAGACAATTCCTATTTGAGATAGCTATTTGTGCAAGTATTTTACGATTAAGAAGCAATTGTTTCTTGTACAGATTGTGTATTAATCTACTATAACTATAGGATACCCGCGCTCCGCGAATTACTGCATTTATTCGAGTGATCCACAAACGACGAAAATCCCTTTTTTTCCTATCTCTATCCCGATGAGCCGAAACCAAAGCTCTTATTCTTTGTTGAGTAATAGTTCGAGTAAGTCTTGAATGAGCCCCTCGAAAGCTTGATGCAAATAAACGAATTTTTGTTCGACGTCTCCGAGCTATATATCCGCGCTTAATTCTGGTCATTGAATAAAAGAAATTTTGATGAATAACTAATTCTTTCTTTCAGTTATTCTTTTCTAGTCTATTAATAACAAAACGGATTCTTCCAATGTATAAAATCAAAATTCCAATGGCTTTTGCTACTATAACCGTCCCGACCACGATTTTTCCTTTTTTCTAGGCATTTCATTTCGCCTTGAAATAAGAAATTGTATTGATACTCGGTATCAAACAAAGCATATTAACTAAAATAAAGGAGTAAATAGAAATGGATAAATAAATAGTGGGTTCCATCGTTTCTATGGTTACTTCTTAAACGGTGAGGTCCTCTCTATACACCGGAGCTCATTCCTTCATTTAATTGGTAACTTGTACAGTTCACACTCTTCGGCTCTACTCATAAATTGTCCAGTAATCGATCTTTCACAACGAGATCTATCTTATACAGTAACGGTATGTAAGTCTGAGGATTAATTGGGTAGCTGACCCTGTTAGTCCGTTCTTTGCAAGAGTCGAAGCATAATCTTTTTGCTTTTTAAATAGAAATAGGATTTTCCCCGCTTAATGGATAAGCATTTGCTCCCAATGGGGAATTTTTTCTCATCTTAAATTCCAAGATTGGATTTGCGCCAATGGAAACCATAAATTTCATACACAATAGAAGGATATGGTAGATCTATCTTTTTTCGATAGTGAACGGAAGAACCCTATTCTATTCACTGGTACTGATTGTTGATACTGAAAAAATGGTTTCTTTTTTCTCAGCCCATGATCTGAACAAGTCGCACATACACCCTAGTACATGTTCCTCGGCGCTGAGGACATCCCCCAAGAGCAGGGGATTTCGTGACATTTCTAATTGGCTGTCTTGCATTTCTAATAAGTTGTTTAATAGTTGGCATGCTGAATCATATACATAATAGACTGGTTTAGATCGATCCTAACCAGATGATTCTGAATTACTTCTTTTTCTATTTAATAGATTAATAAAATATTAACCCCTTAAGCTTAGGTTAAGAAGGAAAAGAATAAGAGGGATTAAATCAATCTTAATTAAATTGTGGATTGGTCTTAAATCGTTGCTATTGCTATTTGTTATTTAATCGTTACAATATCCACAATTCCATGAGCTTGGGCTTCTGTTGCTGACATAAAAACATCTCTTTCCATGTCTTCGGATACAACCCAGAAGGGCTTGCCCGTTCTTTGTACATAAACACTTGTGATGCTTTCGCGAAGGTTCAGGAGTTCTTCCGCTTCCAGGATAAATTCTGCCGCTTGTGAATCAAAAAAATAACTAGCAGGTTGATGGATCATTACCCTGATGATATAACATAATAAAAGGTTCTTCTAACTCACATAATGAGGCGAGAAGAATAGCTAAAGAATAATAAGAAAAAAAAAGATAGAATTGAACAACCGTACAGGCATTTTTGCGCATTGCATACGGCTTTACAATGGAATTCTCTTTTTTCTTTCAGCGAAAAAATAGAAAATATAGAGTCTATTAGACCCAGATCAATAAATAATCCAAATCAATAAATAATCCAAATTACCACCCTTCTTTTTTTTTCGGAAAAGTTAAAAAATACTATGATGGCCCCGTTGCTTTATATATTTATTTCGTCTGTGATTCAGCAATCCCAAAGTTTCTTTTTTTTTTTCGTACTCTTTTCTAACATAAATATTGTTAATAGCCTCTGGTGTGAAAAGAAAAAAACGTTTGTGACGCTGAGATGGGCCCACGCCAGCTAAGATAAAATTGGAAATGCCCTTTCTCTCATACTACTCTTTCGATACAGAATCTAATATTTTTTTTTTGAAAAAAAAAAAGAAAAAAAAAAAATTTCATATCGAATTCGAAGTGCCATGCTATTATTACTTGCTAATTCATATTTCATATGGCGAAGGCATAGTCTTCTTTTTTCTTTCCATCAAATAAAAAAAAAACTCATTGGCGCCGAGCGTGAGGGAATGCTACACGTTTGGTAATTGTTCCTCCGGCCAGAAGAAAAGATCCCATTGAAGCGGCCAATCCTATGCATATTGTATGCACATCTGGTTTCACCAATTGCATAGCATCATAAAGAGCTATTCCGGGTATTACCCATCCGCCGGGAGAGTTTATAAGGAAAACCATCTCTTCGGTATCATTCTCTATAGTGAGATATACCAGAACAGCAATAAGTTGATTTGAGATGTCGCTATCAACCTCTTGGCCTAAAAAAAATATTCTGTCTCGATAAAGTCGGTTGATTAGGATAAAATTGTATCCCTTAGTAGCCGTACAGGCACCTTTTGATGCATACGGTTCAACAAAAATTGCGAAAAAAATCAATGTGTAGATTCCAGCCATCCTTCGTTTTTTCTAGTGGGCCCTTTCTAACTTCTAACTTCTAATTTCTAATGAAGGGGCTTTTTCTTACATTTTTAAAATAAAATGAAATTTAAATTAAAGAAAGATGAGTTTTGGCCCGTTTTCCTATAATATAGAAAAACTTCGCTAAACTTATCGCACAAACTTTTCATTGATCTATTTTTTTCATTGGGATTCAATCCAAATCACGATGTCATTTTCTTGTTCCTGAATGGGTTTCGTCAATTTTTTATTCAATTTTTTTAGGTTTATGCTCTACTCCGAGTAAAGATCTGCCCGATTTTGATTTGCGCATATAGGACAAATGACCCAATACCACGTTTTTTTGCTATGATTTCATTTACTTTTTTATTTTAATTTAATTCCTTTTTCTTTCATGTTTTCCGCCAAATATTCAACGTATTTCTCATATTATTCGATTGATTAACAGTTTGAAATCACTCTTATTTATATATATTTATAATTTAATTTTTAAATAAAAAAATTATGATTATGATATAGGTGGTAATCATAAATATATTACCGATTGGGTTTTTTCTAAACGGAGCCTGGATACTTCATTTTATCGGTCCAACCAAGCCAACCATAAATCATTCGAATTGAAAATATTAATCTGGATACCCCCCAAAAAAATGAAATGGATCCCTAATTGCACTTCATTACACTTCACGCTACAAATTTTTGATAATTCAATCAATCTTTTTTGGGCGAAACGGAGGATATCTCGATCGGGCGAGAGAACGGGGGAATCCCATATGACCCAATATATTTGACAAGTCGCACTATATGTCAATCCAACCTACATGTCCCTCCCCCCGATTTTGAAAAGGAACTCTTGGAACACCAATAGGCATTAAAGGAAAGAAAAAGAATTAAATACTCTATTTCACTTTGATGTGGAAGCGTAATAATGGTCTTAATAATATTGGCCTTTATCCTATTTGATACATAGATAGAATAAGCCCATAAAATAAAGAAAGACAGAATGAATGAAAGAGAATTCTTACGAATAGGTCCTTTGAATGATGAACAAATAGGGATGCATTCATTCATAAAAAATAGGATCAACCCCCATTGCGTATTGATACTTATCGGGTATAGAATAGATCTGCTTCTCTTTTTTCTTCTGAGCCGAATTCTTCCCTTATTACTAATGGAATAGAACAAATATTAATCCTTTCTCCGAAAGAATCCACCGAAAAGGGGAGGTATTCCAATGCAATAAAGTTACATAGTGTCTATTTTTCGTTGATAAAGGGGTATTTCCATGGGTTTGCCTTGGTATCGTGTTCATACTGTCGTATTGAATGATCCCGGTCGCTTGCTTTCTGTTCATATAATGCATACGGCTCTGGTTGCTGGTTGGGCCGGTTCAATGGCTCTATATGAATTAGCCGTTTTTGATCCCTCCGATCCCGTTCTTGATCCAATGTGGAGACAAGGTATGTTCGTTATACCCTTCATGACTCGTTTAGGAATAACCAATTCATGGGGCGGTTGGAGTATTACAGGGGGGACTATAACAAATCCGGGTATTTGGAGTTACGAAGGTGTGGCCGGAGCACATATTGTGTTTTCTGGCTTGTGCTTCTTGGCAGCTATCTGGCATTGGGTATATTGGGATCTAGAAATTTTTTTTGATGAGCGCACGGGGAAACCCTCTTTGGATTTGCCCAAGATTTTTGGAATTCATTTATTTCTCTCAGGAGTGGCTTGCTTCGGCTTTGGCGCATTTCATGTAACAGGATTGTATGGTCCTGGAATATGGGTGTCCGACCCTTATGGACTAACTGGCAAGGTACAACCTGTAAATCCAGCGTGGGGCGTCGAAGGTTTTGATCCTTTTGTTCCGGGAGGAATAGCCTCTCATCATATTGCAGCAGGGACATTGGGCATATTAGCGGGCTTATTCCATCTTAGTGTCCGTCCGCCCCAACGTTTATACAAAGGATTACGTATGGGAAATATTGAAACCGTCCTTTCCAGTAGTATAGCTGCTGTCTTTTTTGCAGCTTTTGTTGTTGCTGGAACTATGTGGTATGGTTCAGCAACTACCCCCATCGAATTATTTGGTCCTACTCGTTATCAATGGGATCAAGGATACTTCCAGCAAGAAATATATCGAAGGGTTAGTACTGGGTTAGCCGAAAATCAAAGTTTATCAGAAGCTTGGTCTAAAATTCCTGAAAAATTAGCTTTTTATGATTACATTGGCAATAATCCGGCAAAAGGAGGATTATTCAGAGCGGGTTCAATGGACAACGGGGATGGAATAGCCGTTGGGTGGTTAGGACACCCTATCTTTAGAGATAAAGAAGGGCGTGAACTTTTTGTACGTCGTATGCCTACTTTTTTTGAAACATTTCCGGTTGTTTTGGTAGACGGAGACGGAATTGTTAGAGCGGATGTCCCTTTTAGAAGGGCAGAATCGAAGTATAGTGTCGAACAAGTAGGTGTAACTGTTGAGTTCTATGGTGGCGAACTCAATGGAGTGAGTTATAGTGATCCTGCTACTGTGAAAAAATATGCTAGACGTGCTCAATTGGGTGAAATTTTTGAATTAGATCGTGCTACTTTGAAATCCGATGGTGTTTTTCGTAGCAGTCCAAGGGGTTGGTTTACTTTTGGGCATGCTTCGTTTGCTTTGCTTTTCTTCTTCGGACACATTTGGCATGGTGCTAGAACCCTGTTCAGAGATGTTTTTGCCGGTATTGATCCAGATTTGGATGCTCAAGTGGAATTTGGAGCATTCCAAAAACTTGGAGATCCAACTACCAGAAGACAAGTAGTCTGATGCAAGATTGCTTTGTTATTTTTCGCTTCTATTTTCTGTTTGTGATTTGCCATAGGCTGCTGGAAAAATCTTGATTAAAATCGCTGCCTTTTCTTTGATTCTTGTTCTTTCTTTATTTTATTCGGGAGATGATTCCAAATAAACAGGTACGGAAGCTATAATTGTAAACCACGATCGAATTTATGGAAGCATTGGTTTATACATTCCTCTTAGTATCTACTCTAGGGATAATTTTTTTCGCTATCTTTTTTCGAGAACCGCCTAAAGTTCCAACTAAAAAAATGAAATGATTTTTCATTATCTCAATTGAAGTAATGAGCCTCCCAATATTGGGAGGCTCATTACTTCAATTAGTCCCCGTGTTCCTCGAATGGATCTCTTAATTGTTGAGAGGGTTGCCCAAAGGCAGTATATAAGGCGTACCCAGTAAAACTTACAAGTAAACCAGATATAGAGATGGCGACTAAGGTTGCTGTTTCCATTATTATATAATTTCAAGATCACAATGGATCTATGATAAGATCGTTTATTTACAGCGGAATGATATACAAAGTCAACAGATCTCACTGAATACAAAATAAGATTTATGGCTACACAAACCGTTGAGGGTAGTTCTAGATCTGGTCCAAGACGAACTGTTGTAGGGGATTTTTTGAAACCATTGAATTCGGAATATGGTAAAGTAGCCCCTGGATGGGGAACGACTCCTTTGATGGGTGTCGCAATGGCTTTATTTGCGATATTCTTATCTATTATTTTGGAGATTTATAATTCTTCCGTTTTACTGGAGGGAATTTCACTGAATTAGATTCACAAGAACCACGAAGCCTCGTTTTTCAATACAAAAAGTGAAACTTTTAGTTCTCGGATTTTTTTTAGCCCATTCTATTTTGGTAGTTCGACCGCGAAATTTATTTGTTTCTGTATTTCCGGAATATGAGTGTGTGACTTGTTATAATTGATCCTATTGATAGTACAGAAAATGGGTCTGTCATCTTGATTGAGATAGTTTTATCCCGTCGGATAGCCATTCTAGTATCTGGAGCACGGAATATATGAAATGGATCACGAAGTATTCGAACTATGATTCATACTTAATATTCAAACCTCGCGGCCGGCCTCAAAAAAAAAAATTCAAAGAAAGAGTTATATTATTTATAACTCGAAAGATTTTTTCTTCTTTCAAACTCTCATTTAGTTTATGCTTATTTTGATCAAAGGACAAACCTTTCTTTTCTTTGTATTGTTTTTTTCTTATATCTATTCTATTCATTGAATAAGTGATGATCCAATGGTTCTTACTCAAAGAATCTTTGGACTTAGTTTGAAGGTTTTATTGAATCATCGCGGTTCTGGTATGAATCTGAAGTTTCAATTGATTCATAGGGTCTTAACAAGAGAATTCCTATCAAAAATAAAGAAAACAAGAATAAAGCCACATTCCATACAAATAACAAATCAAAGCAAAGAAAAAGAAATAAGTAGGTAAATAGAAGATTCAAGAGGCCTGTAACGATCAACATAAAGACGAATGCGCCGACTTGATTTTTTGGCATTATAATTACAACTACAAAAAAGAGCTTTCGGATTTTTACTCTTTTGTATCTTCAGCTAAAATTGAATGACAAGATTAAGAAGTTTCAAACTTTCTATTCCATATCCGTTTCAGCTATTATTTGGGTGTTTTTGTTTGAGCTGTACGAGATGAAATTCTCATATACGGTTCTCAGGGGGGGAGTCCTCTTGGTTTACCTATCTCAATAAAGTCTATGATTGGTTCGAAGAACGCCTCGAGATTCAGGCGATTGCAGATGATATAACTAGTAAATATGTTCCTCCTCATGTTAACATATTTTATTGTCTCGGAGGAATTACGCTTACTTGTTTTTTGGTACAAGTAGCTACAGGATTTGCTATGACTTTTTACTATCGTCCAACCGTTACTGAGGCTTTTGCTTCTGTTCAATACATAATGACTGAAGCTAACTTTGGTTGGTTAATCCGATCAGTTCATCGATGGTCGGCAAGTATGATGGTCTTAATGATGATCCTGCACGTATTTCGTGTCTATCTCACTGGTGGTTTTAAAAAACCTCGCGAATTGACTTGGGTTACAGGCGTGGTTCTGGCTGTGTTGACCGCATCTTTTGGTGTAACAGGTTATTCCTTACCTCGGGACCAAATTGGTTATTGGGCAGTCAAAATCGTAACAGGCGTTCCGGAAGCTATTCCGGTAATAGGATCGCCTTTGGTAGAGTTATTGCGTGGAAGTGCTAGTGTGGGACAATCCACTTTGACCCGTTTTTATAGTTTACACACTTTTGTATTACCCCTTCTTACTGCTGTATTTATGTTAATGCATTTCCTAATGATACGTAAGCAAGGCATTTCTGGTCCTTTATAGAGAATATAGACCATAGCTATATTGTAACCAATCATTTATCTTATTACTTGGGGGAGGAACAATAGTATTTCATTGCTACAAATATGGATTATTGAAAAAAACAAAATAAGACATGTATTTGGATATTTCCTTTCAACTCCACAATATTCTATTATTTATTTGATATGACATGAATAGTTGAAGGGAATTCCCCGAAGAGAAAATGGATTATGGGAGTGTGTGACTTGAACTATTGATTGGGCCGTGCAGAAATATGCCTTTATCTGCTACATTGGAATTCACAACCAAATGTGTCTTTGTTCCAACCACCGTGTAAGCCCCATACAAAGGATAGGCTGGTTCGCTTGAAGAGAATCTTTTCTATGATCAGACCTGACGATGTCGTGTATGAACAGGGCTCCGTAAGATCCAGTAGAATAAGTGATTTGGCATAATCCAAATTCGATTTTAGTTATTTTTTTTTTACTTTCTTAATAGTATGAAAATGCATTCAT